TGAACGATGAACGAAGAAATTAGTTAAAATTGAATGAAGAAAATAAATTTAATATTATAATTATATTAAATATTATAAAATATTCTTTTTATCCCTTTTTTCTGTCGGATCAAGCACTACCCAATCCTACTACTATAACTTTGTTTCATTAATCTGTATATATATTAATCTGTATTGTAAATTAAAGTTATCTAGATTTATGTATATTAATGTTAAAAATTTCAAAGTAGAAAAGACTCTTTTGATCTAGTTATATAATATATTATAATTATATTGTATATTGACAATTCCAAAAAACTTATCATACTATCAGCATAGTATGCTGATGGTCGGGCGGATCTGCCCCCATCGTCTAGCGGTTCAGGACATCTCTCTTTCAAGGAGGCAGCGGGGATTCGACTTCCCCTGGGGGTAGGGTACTACGAAAGGAAGTTGATCATGGATTATAACTAAACCTAGAATTAATTCTTCCTGGGTCGATGCCCGAGCGGTTAATGGGGGCGGACTGTAAATTCGTTGGCAATATGTCTACGCTGGTTCAAATCCAGCTCGGCCCAATAATTCGCCGCTCCATTGAATACGATCTAACCAGTTTAATTTGTCCTCCAGAAATAGAAATGCCCTATCCGTCAAAATAAAGATCAACCATTTTTTTGATCTATCCATATTTTTTAATTAGTCATTTTTGACAATAAAAAAAAAGAACCACCGGTTACTAGTAATTATTGCTATAGTTCATATCCATGTGGATATGATATCAGTATATCATTTTTGTTTCTGTTACAACACGACGAGACGAATAGAATGTTCTTATGAAACCATAAGAATATGTATGCCATACACCTCGCTGGGATTGTAGTTCAATCGGTCAGAGCACCGCCCTGTCAAGGCGGAAGCTGCGGGTTCGAGCCCCGTCAGTCCCGAACTAGGATCCGATGAATTTATCAATTCATCTCCCACTTTTTACAGAAAAGTGGGACAGGGAGCAAGATCTAAGAATCCTTATTTTTTTTTTTTTTTTTTCACATTGATATTTTGATATTTATCATCAGACAAAAGAAATGCGGGAATTTTCATTTCTTTCACTACGGAATAGTACCGATTGATAAAGGAAGAGACATACCTAGATTGATTGGTACGATCGGTTATATTACTCTATGTCAGTATTTTAAGAGATACCATATTCGTTATTCATTTGACTTTATTTTTTGATTGTTCTTGAATAATGAAATGGAGTAGAGTGCCCATATTTTTACCAGGAGTACATACAAAAATTGTATTCCTTTGTTGTACAATATACAATGAACTTAACATAATTACCTCGGCGGAACAGAGCGCCTTTTTATTTTTAACTGCGCCCTTTTCCAATTCCAACTCCGACTTGTGTATCCTCTATATTTTAATTAAAAAAATCTATCTCATTCAAATCGCATGCTAATTTTTTTATGTATGTGTTCTCCCCCAATCCAAGAAAGAGAAGAGGATATTATATTAATTAATTATATTAATAATTAATATTAATTAAATCTATTAATTTATAATTTAAAATCATAAATTATATATAATATATAATAATCTTAATTAAAATTATTTAATTTTTTTTTTCATAAATAATAAATAAAAGACCAAGCAAGGTACCCCTTTTTAGTAAATCTGTTGGAATATTAGATCTTTTAATCCGTCCTTTTTCCATCTCACTTATATTGTTTGGGTCTTAGGTGTGACCTGACCCATTGAATACCGGTCATCTGATACCTCGTCGGATACTTAAATTAATTGTCTGTATTAAGTAAGTAGAACGAAGAAGGTAGGTTATAGAAAAGAAAGAATGGAAAAGGACGAAAAATTCAATAGCATTCTATATTGGAATTGGATTAGAAATTGAATTTTTGATTTAGTATGGATAAAAAGTCTTCCTATGTTATACTATTAAATTCTCGACAATTAATTGATTTGATAGATTAGATCTATTGTTATTCATAATATTTTGATCCATTTGGCATCATCAGGATACAATTAACTTATTGAATTTACAGGAATCAAATTTTTCATCTCTATGGGATTAGATCCCGAGTTATTGCGAAACAAAAAAAAAAATGAGATTATGGAAGTTAATATTCTCGCATTTATTGCTACTACACTGTTCATTCTAGTTCCTACCGCTTTTTTACTTATCATTTACGTAAAAACAGCCAGTCAAAATAATTAATTTTAATGAAACTAGAATTATTAGTTCTTGTCAATAATTGAAGAAATGATGAGATAGTGTGTAGAAATATAAATATAATATCTATAGTTTTTTCTACACACTATCCAATATTGTATACAGATATAATATAGGTTTATATAATATAAATCAATTTACAATTATGGTAGTGTCTCTAGAGTCCACTCCTCCCCCATACTACGAGCGAAAGGGAAAATGTAAAGACTACCATTAAAGCAGCCCAAGCGAGACTTACTATATCCATGTAAATTATGTCTCCTATCTCTATCAAGGAATGATTCCACTATGATTATTGATCAATAATCATAGTGGAATTAACGGCACAGAGTCAAAATGGGATTCTGATTTAAAACGATTGATGCTTCAAATCCAATGAAGCTAATCGTAGCAAATTCTATATTATTGTATTGGATTTTCGGTAGAAGCGAGCCGTAAGTACAAATACGATACATATACCCTTTCTTTCTTATATCAATATCAAAGGAGTCTTTCTAATAGTAAGATCTATTGTTTCTTTTGTTACCTTTTGTATAAGCAAAAGATATAAAAATATATAGAAAAATGTATATACTATTAAGACAGATTATTAGGATAGGACCTCCATTTCCTAATTTATTTAATTCATCCATTGAATTAAATAAATGGCCCGAACCCATTATTAAATTAATAAGTGAAGCAACCTTCACTTCATCCTATTGGATTGGTACGGTGGGGTCACACCCAAAATCCCCATGCTGAGAAAAATTTACAGTCTTTTCTAGAACTTACAGATTCTAAAAATTTTGTCAATCAGGCGACACCCAGATTTGAACTGGGGATAAAGGATTTGCAGTCCCCCGCCTTACCACTTGGCCATGTCGCCAAATCCGATCCAAAATTAGGAATAAAAATATTATCTATACTCTATTATTCTAGTACTAAATTTAGTAATTTGATTTTTATTTTTGAAAGAAAAAAAGGGGGTTTCCAGTCATAGATTGAAAAATTCAGGCAGTAACCATTTCATTTACCTAATTTATGTTGAATTAGTGAACTAAATTTGTATCTCAAAACATGTGTTTCCTTAATCGCATAAGAAAAGCAAATAACAAATCAGTATAAATTATTTTCAATCTTAATTTTGAATTATAACACCATATATGTGTATATGTAAACCCTAAAAAATAAATTGTTACACAGAACAGAGGATCTCTCTCTTATTCTTATGCACATATTCCTATAAAGAATCAGCATATTTGAATTTTGAATTCTATATTAATTCTATTCTAATATATATATAGAATGGTAAAGGAAAAATGTTTTATTAATTCCTGTCGCAAATTTGAACTTGTGTCAAAAATAATCTTCATTCTTACGTCTCGTTTCCGTTCATACGTATGAAATAGAGATATGGAGTTGGTTAAAATTTCATGTGATTCAGTAAACAGAATATACATTCCATTATTGGCTCACTCTTCATCGAACTAACCTAACCATATAGGTCAATCTAGCAATAATGGAATTTTTTCGATTAAAGAGGAAAGTTAAGATGCTCCGGAATAAAAAAGAGGAAATGTCCACAATACCAGGATTTAATCAGATACAATTTGAGGGATTTTGTGGGTTCATTAATCGGGGCTTGGCGGAAGAATTTCATAAGTTTCCAAAAATTGAAGATACAGATCAAGAAATTGAATTTCAATTATTTGTGGAAAGATATCAATTGGTAGAACCCTTGATAAAAGAAAGAGATGCTGTATATGAATCACTCACATATTCTTCTGAATTATATGTACCCGCGGGATTAATTTGGAAAAGCGGTAGAGATATACAAGAACAAACTGTTTTTATTGGAAACATTCCTCTAATGAATTCCCTGGGCACCTCTATAGTAAATGGAATATACAGAATTGTAATCAATCAAATATTGCAAAGTCCCGGTATTTACTATCGTTCCGAATTGGATCATAACGGAATTTCTGTTTATACCAGTACTATAATATCAGATTGGGGAGGGAGATTAGAATTAGAAATTGATAGAAAAGCAAGGATATGGGCCCGCGTGAGTAGGAAACAAAAAATATCTATTCTAGTTCTATCATCGGCTATGGGTTCAAATCTAAAAGAAATTCTAGATAATGTTTGTTATCCCGAAATTTTCTTGTCTTTCCTGAATGATAAAGAGAAAAAAAAGATTGGGTCAAAAGAAAATGCAATTTTGGAGTTTTATCAACAATTCGCTTGTATAGGCGGGGATCCGGTATTTTCTGAGTCCTTATGTAAGGAATTACAAAAGAAATTTTTTCAACAAAGATGTGAATTAGGAAGGATTGGTCGACGAAATATGAACCGGAGACTAAATCTTGATATACCCCAAAACAATACATTTTTGTTACCACGGGATATATTGGCTGCTGCAGATCATTTGATCGGAATGAAATTTGGAATGGGCACACTTGACGATATGAATCACTTGAAAAATAAGCGTATTCGTTCTGTAGCAGATCTGTTACAGGATCAATTCGGATTAGCCCTTGTTCGTTTAGAAAATGCGGTTCGAGGAACTATATGTGGAGCAATCCGGCATAAAATGATACCGACTCCTCAAAATTTGGTAACTTCGACTTCATTAACAACCACTTATGAATCTTTTTTTGGCTTACATCCCTTATCTCAAGTTTTGGATCGAACTAATCCATTGACACAAATCGTTCATGGGCGAAAATTGAGTTATTTAGGTCCTGGAGGATTGACGGGGCGAACTGCTAGTTTTCGAATACGAGATATCCATCCT